GGCCCAATCTTTTACTAAAAGGATTGAGCCGAATACAAAAATTCTATTGTATCCATTTTGGCTAGAGAATCCATTTTGGATAGATCTATATACTTAATCCAGATATACAAGATTTAAAACAAGATTTAAAATTCAATAAAATAAAAAAGAAGATTCAAAAACTCAAATATTTCTATTCTTGGATTGGATCCACAATTACTCCTATGGATCCTTAGGATTGGTGTAGTTCTTTTATATTTTCTAGTTTCCCTGGATAGAGCTACGTATCAAAACCCCCTTTTACCCATCCTGTATATTGTCCTTTTCATTTTGTGTCGCAATCGAAACTTTCCTTAATTATTTGATTAGTTATTAGTTATTAGACGAGATTTTATAAAAAAAGTCCTTACTTATTAGTCGATTAGTAGATACGAAATTAGGAGAGAATAAATATTTCGTTTTTTTTTTTTTTCAATACTTAATTAGTTAATAATCCTAGTGATTCTAGCTCTATGTTTATTCTGATAAGAAATAGGGGATATTAACAAAAATTATTTTTCATCGAATGACTATTCATTTATTGTATTTTCATGTAAATAAAATAGGGGGCAAAAAACTCTATGGAAAAATGGCAGTTCAATTCGATGTTGTCTAACAAGGAGTTAGAATTAGAACACAGGTGTGGATTAAGTAATCGTAGTCCTATTGATGAACATATCAGTGAAAGTGAAGATCCGAATCGCAATGATAGGCATCATCATAGTCGGAGTTATAGTGACAGTTCCACTTACAGTAATGTGGATCATTTATTTGGTGTCAAGGACATTGGGAATTTAATCTCTGATGACACTTTTATAGTTAGGGATAAGAATGGGGACAACTATTCCATATATTTTGATATTGAAAATAAGCTTTTTGAGATTAACAAGGACCATTCTTTTCTGAGTGAACTCGAAAAACCTTTGTCTAGTTATCCGAATTCTGATTCTCTCAATAATGGATCGAATAGTGACGACCCTTACTATGATCGTTACATATATGATACTCAATATAGTTGGAATAATCATATTAATAGTTGTATTGACAGTTATCTTGATTCTCAACTACGCATTGATGCTTACATTGTAAGCAGTAGTGACAATTATAGTGACAGTTATATTTATCGTTCCATTTATGGTGAAAATAGAAATAGTAGTGAAAGCGAGAGTTCTAGTATAAAGAACGCGGGTGCGGGTGATGGTGATTTAACTATAAGAGAAAGTTATAATAATCTCGATGTAACGCAAAAATACAGGCATTTGTGGGTTCAATGCGAAAAGTGTTATGGATTAAATTATAAGAAATTTTTGAAGTCAAAAATGAATATTTGTGAACAATGTGGATATTATTTGAAAATGAGTAGTTCAGATAGAATAGAACTTTTGATTGATCCAGGCACTTGGGATCCTATGGATGAAGACATGGTCTCTCTGGATCCCATTGAATTTCATTCGGAGGAGGAGCCTTATAAAGATCGTATTGATTCTTATCAAAGAAAGACAGGGTTAACTGAGGCTGTTCAAACAGGTATAGGCCAACTAGATGGTATTCCCGTCGCAATTGGGGTTATGGATTTTCAGTTTATGGGGGGTAGTATGGGATCTGTAGTCGGGGAGAAAATTACCCGTTTGATCGAGTATGCTACCAAAAAATTTATACCTCTTATTATAGTGTGTGCTTCTGGGGGTGCACGTATGCAAGAAGGAAGTTTGAGCTTGATGCAAATGGCTAAAATATCTTCTGCTTTATACGATTATCAATCAAATAAAAAACTATTTTATGTACCAATTCTTACATCTCCGACTACGGGTGGGGTGACAGCGAGTTTTGGTATGTTGGGGGATATCATTATTGCCGAACCCAATGCCTACATTGCATTTGCGGGTAAAAGAGTAATTGAACAAACATTGAATAAAACAGTACCCGAAGGGTCACAAGCGGCCGAATATTTATTCCAGAAGGGCTTATTCGATCTAATTGTACCACGTAATCTTTTAAAAAGCGTTCTGAGTGAGTTATTTCAACTTCACGCTTTCTTTCCTTTGAATAAAAATTCAAAGACTATTCAGTTTAATTCGTTTTACACGTAGTTAGTTTATCGGAATCAAAGTAAAAATAAGAAGAATGGAGTTTTCTTTGGTGACCTCAAATCTATAAAATTTCATTCTAGAAAGAATCACAAGTTGCATCTAATTTTTAAATTTTTCTTTTTTTTTTACTTTGATTCATGATTACGAATCAGCGGGCCTCTATAAAAGAATGCATTTTTGCTTTTGTGAAATTAGGCGAAGTTCCTCTTACGTAGGTATTCTATAATTAATTAATTAAAATGAAAAATTAAAATGAAAGTTTCATAATTACAATATACAATATATAGTAATTCGAATCGAATTAATAAGAATTTTCATTCTATAATTAAAAATTTAAAATTATTACAAGATATCTTTATAACAATAGAAACTATATAATAATAACAGGTACAAATAGTAAATTTAATCGAGGTATTCATTCTATGATAACTTTCAACTTTCCCTCTATTTTTGTGCCTTTAGTAGGCCTAGTATTTCCGGCCATGGCAATGGCTTCTTTATTTCTTTATGTTCAAAAAAACAAGATTGTTTAGATCTAATAGGACGAAATCTCATTTTCTTTTTTGAACTTAGATAAAAAAATCTCTATTTATTTGAGTCTGGTATAACATAGGGTTTCGGCTGAACAGAAATCGACTATATAGAAATGAAAGAGTTCTTATACATACAGAAAATATGATATATGAGTCAATTTATTCTAGCTATTTTCCACTAGAATAAGGATTGGCGGATGTCTGAAATGGAAAGTCTATGTAGTAATATGTCTGCCACTATCCTTAGTAGGGCCATAAAGTGAAGAGAAATTTTTCCATCTAACCCGTTTTATGAATTATTCCTAAGGGTTCATATCAAAATATTGCTAGTTGATGAGAGTTATTTCGGTAACCAAAAAAGTAAAGTAAAATTCCAAATTCATTGGGCTATGCTTTCAATTCCAATAAACTGAAATCAGATCAAGTATGAGTTGGCGATCAGAACATATATGGATAGAACTTATAAAGGGATCTCGAAAAATAAGTAATTTTTTCTGGGCCATTATCCTTTTTTTAGGTTCATTAGGCTTCTTATTGGTTGGAACTTCCAGCTATCTTGATAAAAATTTGATATCTTTTTTTCCGTCTCAACAAATCATTTTTTTTCCACAAGGGCTCGTAATGTCTTTTTATGGGGTCGCGGGTCTTTTTATTAGCGCCTATTTATGGTGTACAATTTCGTGGAATGTAGGTAGTGGTTATGATCGATTCGATAGAAAAGAAGGAATAGTTTGTATTTTTCGTTGGGGATTTCCTGGAAAAAACCGTCGTGTCTTCCTCCGATTCCTAATAAAAGATATTCAGTCTGTGCGAGTAGAAGTTAAAGAGGGTATTTATGCTCGTCGTGTTCTTTATATGGAAATCCGAGGCCAGGGGGCTATTCCCTTGACGCGTACAGATGAGAATTTTACGCCACGAGAAATTGAACAAAAAGCGGCTGAATTGGCCTATTTTTTGCGTGTCCCAATTGAAGTTTTTTGAGAAATAAAGAATTAATGCTTTATCAACAGTAAAGAAAAAGTAACGAACCCTCTTTGTTCTCTAATATAACTTCACTGAAGTTTCTTCAGAACGTTGATTTGAGTCAAAGCAGCGGCGGACGTAACAACCTTAAATTAAAACGAAACTCTTTTTTGGGGTTTTTATGCATATGGAAATACACTCAATTCAGCAACAAAACAAGTAACGAATCGAAATATTGGAATTGATACTTTAGATCCAGATGAATCATATCTTGTTTTGTCAATTTTTTATTTTACCGTATCTTTATTATCCTTTTCTTTTTTTTGTGCTATTTGATTACCAAACAATTGGGTCGCTTATAACAATACCTATTACTGGATTTTTTTATATATAAGTTTAAGTTATTCTTTCGCGCATTCATCGAAAGGCGGTACTTGTTTCGAATTTGACTTTGACCAATTGAGATATCTGGAAATAAGGTTTTGTATTATTTCTTTTTTAATTCTATTGCTTCATTTGAATTCGAAGTGGATTTTTATTCTCTATTTTTATTTTTTATATTTATAGATTCAAGGACTAATCTCGGAATCCCCCCAAAACAGTGAATAGACTCCTAGACTCAACGCCTTGCAATAGAACTTATGCTTCATAGAAATATTAGATTGCATAGAGTCGGCGAATGAGGTAAGTTCATTCACAATTCACAAATTAAAATGGCACAAAAGAAAGCATTTACTCCTCTTATATATCTTGCATCTGTAGTAGTTTTGCCCTGGTGGATTTCTAATAAAAGTCTGGAATCTTGGGTTATTTATTGGTGGAATACTAACCAATCCGAAATTTTTTTGAATGATATTCAAGAAAAGAATATTCTAGAAAAATTTATAGAATTAGAAGAACTAGTTCTCTTGGACGCAATGATCAAGGAATACTCGGAGACACATATACAAAAGCTTCGTATAGGAATGCACAAAGAAACGATCCAATTAATCAAGATATACAACGAGAATTTTATCCATACAATTTTGCATTTCTCGACAAATATAATCTCTTTCATTATTCTAAGTGGTTATTCTATTCTGGGTAATGAAGAACTCGTTATTCTTAACTCTTGGGCTCAAGAATTCTTATATAACCTAAGCGATACAATAAAAGCTTTTTCTATTCTTTTATTAACTGATTTATGTATCGGATTTCATTCCCCCCATGGGTGGGAACTAATGATTGGTTCCGTTTACCAAGATTTTGGATTTGTTCATAACGATCAAATTATATCTGGTCTTGTTTCTACCTTTCCAGTTATTCTAGATACAATTTTTAAATATTTGATTTTCCGTTATTTAAATCGGCTATCTCCGTCACTTGTAGTAATTTATCATTCAATGAATGATTGACA